GTTAATTAATTTTTATTAAAGAAAAAAATAAAAGTTCAAATAGTTTTTTAGCAAACAAGTATTCAGTTAGCGAAATCAAAAGCAACCTAAAATCCGAAGAGTGGATTTTTTTGTGACATAGGCGTAAATTCTAGAAAGAATCATGCAGATAATTTTTTTTTACCGATATTTCTGATTTCTAATTACGAAAGCTCTATCAACAAAAGAAAAGATTGAATTCTTTCTTATACGAAGCAAGCTAAATAATAAAAGAACGAATTTCTCGGGAGCAGAAAAAACTCTTGATTTTTTTAAGTTATAAAATAAGAAAAAAAGAAGAATAACAAACAAGTGGATTATCATACATATAGTTCAGGTAGAAAACTGAATAAGTCCATTTACTTAGTTCTACACTCCTTAGTATTTTATTCTATATACTCACTTATAAATACTTAGTATAATTATATAAGAATTATAATGATTATAAGATATCTTTCTAACAATAAAAATAACAGGTACAAATATTAAATCGAGGCGCCCATTCTATGATAATTCTTAACAACTTACCTTCTATTTTTGTGCCTTTAGTAGGCTTAGTATTTCCGGCAATTGCGATGACTTCTTTATTTCTTTATGTTCAAAAAAACAAGATTTTTTAGATTCGATGGGGGTAAATTGCATCTATTTTTTTTGTTTTTCAAGATTTAGACTTGGATCATAATATAGATATCTTTTTAATATAATATGATATAACATGTGTTTTTTTTTTTTCAAACAAAGAGGAAAGGGTTCTTTTGCAGATGTAAATGTGCTATATAAGTAAATGATCTGTTTGAAAAAAAATTTTTGGAGTGAATGCCTAACAAAGCCAATGCATCCATATGTGTGTAGATAGCAGAGTATATGAAAGGGCTCTTAGATCTAACGAATTCGATGAATTCTTCCTAAAGATTCACATCAGAATAGTGCGAGTTGATGAAAGTTATTTTTGAAACAATAAAAGTAAAGTCAACTTCTGTTGGGCTAGTCTCCCACTTCCAATAAAACGTAACTGGATCGAGTATGAATTGGCGATCAGAACATATATGGATAGAATTTCTAGCGGGGTCTCGAAAATTAAATAATTTCTGCTGGGCCTTAATACTTTTTTTAGGTTCATTGGGGTTTTTGTTGGTTGGAATTTCCAGTTACCTTGGCAGAAATTTGATATCTTTCTTTCCGTTTCAGCAAATAATTTTTTTTCCACAAGGACTCGTAATGTCTTTCTATGGGATTGCTGGTCTATTTATTAGTTCTTATTTGTGGTGTACAATTTCGTGGAATGTCGGTAGTGGTTATGATCGATTCGATAGAAAAGAGGGAGTAGTGTGTATTTTTCGTTGGGGATTCCCTGGAAAAAATCGTCGCATCCTACTCCGATTCCTTATGAACGATATTCAGTCTATCAGAATAGAAGCTAAAGAGGGTATTTCTGCTAGGCGTGTCCTTTATATGGAAATCAGAGGCCAGGGAGCCGTTCCTTTGACTCGTACTGATGAGAATTTGACTCCACAAGAAATTGAGGAAAAAGCTGCGGAATTGGCCTATTTCTTGCGTGTACCAATTTCTTAGTAAGAGCCAAAAAATCCAAAAGTTAAATTTTGCTATAGCAAAATTTAACTTTAAACTCAAATTTCTTCACAATACTAATACGGATGAACAAAAAAATATATACGGAACAGTTCGAAAACAAAGTTTTTTGGCCGAAAAATTTTTATGCGTATATAAACAAGTAAAAAATTGAAATAATAGACTCATCTCATAGATCAAGAGAATAAAACAGTTCGGAATAAGATCTAGAATAAAGAAATTCTCTTTTTCTTTTCAATATTGGAAATTGATGTGTTAGGTATCAATAGATCATATCTTGTAAAGAATTTTCCCTTTTTTCGCCAATCAACGTTTTTTTTTTTTCCTTTTTTGTACTCCTTAATGAGCAAAAGATTGAACCACTCGGGCCTGATAACTTTGAACGAAAACCTTTCTGTCTTATTTTGCTTTTGCCACTCATTTTTGATCATCATGTCAAAATATTCTTCAGAAATCCCTCTCAATTAGTCTTGTAAACTATGGTCAATTGGCGAATTTTTTGTAGAAATATTTGTTATTTTGATACAAAGGAATTCTTTCATCTCGAACTCGGAATTTGAAGTAGTTCTTCGGGCATTCGTTGAAACGAGAGAATTACTTCCAATTTGAACAATTGAGATTTCCGGAAAAAAAAAAATTTTCATTCATGTGCTCTTTCTTATTGGTAATTGGTAGGCTTTTTCTGTATTCTTTCTAAATTTTAAGGACTAACCCCAGATTCACAAATAAAAACCAGGTATATAGGTTCATAGCTTCAAGGCCTTGTAATAGAACTTATGCTTGATAGAAATTTTAAATCCTATAGAGTTCACGAATGAGGTGGGTTCATTACAAATTCACAGACGAAAAAATGAAAAAAAAAAAAAGCATTAAATTCCCTTCTATATCTTACATCTATAGTCTTTTTGCCCTGGTGGATCTCTTTTTCATTTAAAAAAAGTCTGGAATCTTGGGTTATTCATTGGTGGAAGACTAGTAAATCCGAAACTTTTTTAAATGATATTCAAGAAAAGAGTATTCTAGAAAATTTCATAGAATTAGAGGAACTCTTTTTTTTGAACGAAATGATAAAAGAATACCCGGAAAGACATCTACAAAAGTTTCGTATCGGAATTCACAAAGAAACGATCCAATTGATAAAGATGTACAATGAGGATCGTATCCATACGATTTTGCACTTTTCGACAAATATAATCTGTTTCGTTATTCTAACTGCCTATTCTATTCTAGGTAACGAAGAACTTATTATTCTTAATTCTTGGGTTCAAGAATTCCTATATAACTTAAGCGACACAATAAAAGCTTTTTCTATTCTTTTATTAACCGATTTGTGTATAGGATTCCATTCACCCCACGGTTGGGAACTAATGATTGGCTCTATCTACAAAGATTTTGGATTTGCTCATAACGATCAAATTATATCTGGTCTTGTTTCTACTTTTCCGGTCATTATCGATACAATTATAAAATATTGGATCTTCCGTTATTTAAATCGTGTATCGCCGTCACTTGTAGTGATTTATCATTCAATGAATGACTGAAAAATACAGACCCAATTAGAATGTTTGTTATTTTGTACATAAGCAAAACATTCAAAATCCTCTTTTTTCTATACATCTAAGAGATTCGTTTCGAACTTTTCCTATATTTTAGTAAAAATTATTCAGTAAATAGCAGCATTGTGGATAGGGAAGTATACTAGCGACCCACCTAATTTTATTGTAAAAATTTTCTGGATCAATGATTGGACCATGCAAACTAGAAAGACCTTTTCTTGGATAAAGGAAGAGATTACTCGTTCCATTTCCGTATCGCTGATGATATATATAATAACTGGGGCGGGGATTTCAAACGCATATCCCATTTTTGCACAGCAGGGTTATGAAAATCCGCGCGAAGCAACTGGCCGTATTGTATGTGCGAATTGTCATTTAGCTAATAAGCCTGTGGATATTGAGGTTCCACAAGCGGTACTTCCTGATACTGTATTTGAAGCAGTTGTTCGAATTCCTTATGATATGCAACTGAAACAAGTTCTTGCTAATGGTAAAAAGGGAGCTTTGAATGTGGGGGCTGTTCTGATTTTACCCGAGGGGTTTGAATTAGCCCCTGCTGATCGTATTTCGCCAGAGATGAAAGAAAGGATAGGTAATTTGTCTTTTCAGAATTATCGACCCACTAAAAAAAATATTCTTGTGATAGGTCCTGTTCCTGGTCAGAAATATAGTGAAATAACCTTTCCTATTCTTTCGCCTGATCCCGCTACTAGGAAGGATGTTCACTTCTTAAAATATCCTATATACGTAGGCGGAAACCGGGGAAGGGGTCAGATTTATCCCGACGGGAGCAAAAGTAACAATACGGTTTATAATGCTACAGCAGCTGGTATAGTAAGCAAAATCATACGAAAAGAAAAAGGGGGATATGAAATAACTATAACGGATGCGTCAGAGGGACGCCAAGTGATTGATAGTATACCTCCAGGCCCGGAACTTCTTGTTTCAGAAGGCGAATCTATCAAACTGGATCAACCATTAACGAGTAATCCTAATGTGGGTGGATTTGGTCAGGGGGATGCGGAAATAGTACTTCAAGACCCATTACGTGTCCAAGGCCTTTTGGTCTTCTTGGCATCCATAATTTTGGCACAAATCTTTTTAGTTCTTAAAAAGAAACAGTTCGAGAAAGTTCAATTGTCCGAAATGAATTTCTAGATCTACGAATTTATTAACATCAAGTTCTTAAAAAGAACAAAATTTGTGTTGGCAACTTTGTATGATAAAAAAAAGAATTGTGAAAAATCTTTTGCTTTTGTTTATATTCTTTTTGTATGAGATTTTTTCGAATTACTTTTCCCGTATTGGTATTGCTAGTAATATACATACTATAATCCCTCAATTTTTCAAATTTTATTTAAATTTTAGCGGTGTAATTATGCCACTCGTGGTAAATTTCACTGTCATCGAATGGATCAATCGTTTTTCTATTCTAATAGAATCCAATTCGACTAGATATTGAGCACAAAAAAAGTAAGCAAAGGGAAAATCAACGAAACAAGGGATTCTAGGAGGTATTATTGTATTCGTTTTCCTAGTTTTCGACACAAGAAAAGGAATTTTCTTGTGTCGAAATAATAATGATTCTCGATTTCAGTCGTAAAAGATTCATATTCATAGTTTGCCCGGTTTCTCACAATCTCGTTTTTGATTTTATACTTATAAATTTCTTTTTACGTATAAAGAAATTCCATTTAATACATCATATAAATAGTAGTGGACAAACAAAAAAGGGGGAAGTCTTTTGAGCAAATAGAACTTCTTCAATCAACTTCTAAAAAAAATTTCAACTTTGATGAGATAATAAAAAAAAAATAGAGTAAGATTCTACTAGTA